TCGAGACGCTCTTCGAACCAATCGTAGACTTTATTGAGATAGGTAAACCAAGGGGACTCCCCCTCTGAGAACCGTATATGAGAATTTCATCTCGTACAGCTCAAACAAAAAACAGGTTAAAAGAGGTATGGAATACAAAATTGGAAACTTCTTATGATTCAATTTTCGCTAAAAATACGAAAGAGTAAAAGTAAGAAAGCTCTTTTTTTTTTTTGTTATAATTAGAATGTCAAAAAATCAAGTAGGCTCACTTGTCTTTCTGTTGATCGTTCCAGGCCTCTTGAATCTTCTATTTCCCTATTTTTTTCTTTCATCTGTTATTTTAATTTGTATGGAATGTAGCTTTCCTTTTGTTTTCTTTATTATTGATAGGAATTTTCTTGTTAAGACCCTAGGAATCAATTGAAACCTTAAATTCATACTAGAACCACGATGATTCAATAAAACCTTCAAGCTAAGTCAAGGATTCCCTGAGTAAGAACCATTGGATCATCATTTATTCAACGAGTAGAATCGATATAATGACTAAAACTAGAAAGAAAAGTTTGTTCTTTGAGCAAAATCAAAGAACAAACGGGAATTTGAAAGAAGAAAACTCTTTCAATTGAAAACTTTTTCTTTGGAAAAATTTGAGGAATCCGGCCACGAGGTCTGAATATTAAGTATGAATCATAGTTCAAATACTTCGTGATATATTTCATATATTCCGTGCTCCAGATACTAGAATGAATATCCGACGGGGTAAAACCATCTCTATCAAGACGACAGACCCACTCTCTGTACTCTCAATAGGATCAATTATAACAAGTCACACACTCATATTCCGGAAATACAGAAACACAAAAATTTCGCGGTCGAACTACCAAAAAAGAATAAGCTAAAATAAAAAGCCGAGGCCTAAATGCATCGTTTTTTGTATTTTTATTTAAAAGCTAGGGTTCTTATAAATCTAATTCAGTGAAATTCCGTCCAGTAAAACGGAAGAATTATAAATCTCCAAAATAATAGATAGGAATACCGCAAATAGAGCCATTGCGACACCCATTAAAGGAGTAGTTCCCCATCCAGGAGCTACTTTACCATATTCCGAATTCAATGGTTTCAATAAAGCCCCTACAGACGTCCGTCTTGGACCAGATCTAGAACTACCCTCAACAGTTTGTGCAGCCATAAATCCTATTTTGTATTCATTGAGATCTGTTGACTTTGTATACCATTCCGTTGTAAATAAACAATCTTATCATAGATCCATTGTGGTCTTGAAATTATATAATAATGGAAACAGCAACCCTAGTCGCCATCTCTATATCTGGATTACTTGTAAGTTTTACTGGGTACGCCTTATATACTGCTTTTGGGCAACCCTCTCAACAACTAAGAGACCCGTTCGAAGAGCACGGGGACTAGTTGAAGTAATGAGCCTCCCAATGTTGGGAGGCTCATTACTTCAATTCAGATAATGAAAAATCATTTCATTTTTTAGTTGGAACTTTAGGTGGTTCGCGAAAAAAGATAGCGAAAAAAATGATCCCTAGAGTCGAGACTAAGAGGAATGTATAAACCAATGCTTCCATAAATTTGATCGCGGTTTACAATTATAGCTTCCATACCTGTTTATTGGGGATCATCTCCCCGATTAAAGAAAAAAAATCAAAGAAAAGGCGAAAGGGCGGAGATTTAAATCCAGACTTTTTCAGTATCCTATGTAAAATCACAAAGAGAAAATAGAGGTGAGAAGCGAAAAATAACAGAGCAATGCTGCATCAGACTACTTGTCTTCTTGTAGTTGGATCTCCAAGTTTTTGGAATGCTCCAAATTCCACTTGAGCATCCAAATCTGGGTCAATACCAGCAAAAACATCTCTGAATAAGGTTCTAGCACCATGCCAAATGTGCCCGAAGAAAAAGAGCAGAGCAAAGGAAGCATGCCCAAAAGTAAACCAACCTCTTGGACTGCTACGAAAAACACCATCGGATTTCAAAGTAGCACGATCTAATTCAAAAATTTCACCCAATTGGGCACGTCTAGCATATTTTTTCACAGTCGCAGGATCACTATAACTCACTCCGTTCAGTTCGCCACCATAGAACTCAACGGTTACGCCTACTTGTTCGACACTATACTTCGATTCTGCCCTTCTAAAGGGAACATCGGCTCTAACAATTCCATCTCCGTCTACCAAAACAACTGGAAATGTTTCAAAAAAAGTAGGCATGCGACGTACAAAAAGTTCACGCCCTTCTTTATCTCTAAAGATAGGATGTCCTAACCACCCGACAGCTATTCCATCTCCGTTATCCATTGAACCCGCTCTGAATAATCCCCCTTTCGCTGGATTATTTCCGATGTAATCATAAAAAGTTAATTTTTCAGGAATTTTAGACCAAGCCTCTGATAAACTTTGATTTTCGGCTAGTCCAGCGCTAACTCTTCGATATATTTCTTGCTGAAAGTATCCCTGATCCCATTGATAACGGGTGGGACCGAATAATTCGATAGGAGTAGTTGCTGAACCATACCACATAGTTCCAGCAACAACAAAAGCTGCAAAAAAGACAGCAGCGATACTGCTGGAAAGAACGGTTTCAATATTGCCCATACGTAATCCTTTATATAGACGTTGGGGCGGGCGGACACTAAGATGGAATAAGCCTGCTAATATGCCCAATGTCCCTGCTGCAATATGATGAGAGGCTATTCCTCCTGGAACAAAGGGATCAAAACCTTCCACACCCCACGCGGGATTTACGGATTGTACCTTTCCAGTTAGTCCATATGGGTCGGACACCCATATTCCAGGACCATACAATCCTGTTACATGAAATGCGCCAAAGCCAAAGCAAGCCACTCCTGAGAGAAATAAATGAATTCCAAAGATCTTAGGCAAATCCAAAGAAGGTTTTCCTGTGCGTTCATCACCAAATATTTCTAGATCCCAATACACCCAATGCCAGATAGCTGCCAAGAAGCACAAGCCAGAGAACACAATATGCGCCCCGGCTACACCTTCGTAACTCCAAACCCCCGGATTCGTTATCGTCCCTCCTGTAATACTCCAACCGCCCCATGAATTGGTTATTCCTAAACGAGTCATGAAGGGTATAACGAACATACCTTGTCTCCACATTGGATCGAGAACAGGGTCGGAGGGATCAAAAACTGCTAATTCATATAGAGCCATTGAACCGGCCCAACCAGCAACCAGAGCTGTATGCATTATATGAACAGAAAGCAAACGACCGGGATCATTCAATACGACAGTATGAACACGATACCAAGGCAAACCCATGGTAATACCCCTTTATCAACAAAAAATAGACACTATGTAACTTTATTGCATTGAAAAAACTATGCTATGGACCCCCTTTTTTTTCAGTGGATTATCTCGGAAAAAGGGTTACTATTTGTTCTATTCTTTTAGTAAAAATGGAACAACTTGGTTCATAGGAAAAAAGAGAAGCAGATCTATTCTATACTCGATAAGTACCAATACGCAATGGGGGTTTATTCCCTTTTCGAAGAGCGCATGCATCCATATTTAGTCATCATTCAAAGTACCTATTCGTAAAAATTTTCTTTGTTTTCCTTTATTTTATGAACTTATTCTATCTATGTAGAAAATATGACGATAAAGCTAATATTATTAAATATTATTAAATTATTAAAATAATAAAACCATTATTACGTTTCCACATCAAAGTGAAATAGAGTACTTAATTCTTTTTTCTTTCAGTTTATGCCTATTGGTGTTCCAAAAGTTCCTTTTCGAACTCCCGGAGAGCGAAATCCAACTTGGATTGACATATAGTGCGCCCTGTCAGATATATTGGGTCATATGGGATTTCCCCATTCTCTCCCCCGATCGAGATATCCTCTCTTTCGCCCCCAAAAAAAGCGATTGAATCATCAAAAATTTGTAACGTGAAGTGCAATGAAATGCAATTAGATCCGTTTTGTGAAGAGGTATCCAGATTAATATTAGCAATTCAAATAATTTATGGTCGACTTGGCTGGACCAATAAAATTAAGTATCCAGGCTCCGTTTAGAAAAACCCAATTGGTAATATATCTATTATTAGGACTTATAGATATCATAAAAAATTCTATTTAGAAAGAAATTATTAAATAGCACTGATCCCAAACAGTTAATCAATCGAATAATAAATATAATGGATACGTCGAATATTTGGCGGAAGACATAAAAGAAATAAATTGCAAAATTGAGAAAAAATGAAAAAAAAAAAAAAAACAAAGACGTGGTATTGGGGTCATTTGTCCTATATGTGCAAATCAAAATCGGGCGGATCCTTACTCGGAGTAGAGCATAAACCTAAAAAAATGGAAGAAGCCCATTCAGGAACAAGAAAATGGCATCGTGATTTTTGGATTTGATCTCGATGAAAAAATACATCAATGAAAAGTTAGTGCGATAAAACTGTTTTTTATATTCTAATATTTTAGGAAAACCGGCCAAACGCATCGTTCTTCAAAAATGAAAGAGAAGCCCCTTCCTTCATTAGAAGGAGTCCGCTATAAAAAAAGAAAAGAAAGAGGGCTGGAAGCTACACATTGATTTTTTTTTTTCGCAAGTTTTAGTTTTGTTGAACCGTATGTATCAAAAGGTGCCCGTACGGCTCCTAAGGGATACAATTTTATCCGAATCAACCGACTTTATCGAGAAAGATTAATTTTTTTAGGCCAAGCGATTGATAGCAATGTTTCGAATCAACTTATTGGTCTTTTTGTATATCTCAGTTCGGAGAGTGATACCAAGGATCTGTATTTGCTTATAAACTCTCCCGGCGGATGGGTAATACCTGGAATAGCCATTTACGATACTATGCAATTTGTGCGACCAGATATACAGACAATATGCATGGGATTAGCCGCCTCAATGGGGTCTTTTATCCTGGTCGGAGGAGCAATTACCAAACGTCTAGCATTCCCTCACGCTTGGCGCCAATGGGTTTTTTATTTAAGAGAAAAAAGAAGACTATGCCTTCGCCATATGAATTATTAATATTAAGTAATATTAGCATGGCACTTCGAATTCGATATGCAAATTTTTTATTGTTTTTCAAAATATTAGATTATGTATCGAAAGAGTAGTATGAGATAAAGGAAGGGTATTTCCGATTTTATCTTACCTATCGTAGGTCGATTTCAGCGTCACAAACTTTTTTCACACCGGCAGGTTATTAACAACATTTATGTTATGAAAGAGTACGAAAAAAAAAAGAAACTTTGGGATTGCTGAATCACAGACGAAATAAATATATTAAAGCAACGGGGCCATCATAGTATTTTTGAACTCCTCCGAAAAAAAAGAAGGGTGGTAATTGGATCATTTACCGATCTGGGTATAATAGATCCCACATTTTCTCTTTCTTCGATGAAAGGTAAAAAAATTCCATTGTGGAGCCGTATGCAATGTGAAAAAAATGCCCGTACGGTTTTCTATCTTTTTCTTATTTTATTCTTTATCTCTTCGCCTTGCCTCCTCGTGCGAGATACAGGAACCTTTGATTGTGTTATATTATATGATCAGGGTAATGATCCATCAACCTGCTGCCAGTTTTTATGAGGCACAAACGTCCGAACTTATCCTGGAAGCGGAAGAACTACTGAAACTGCGCGAAATCCTTACAAGGGTTTATGTACAAAGAACAGGCAAGCCCTTATGGGCTGTATCCGAAGACATGGAAAGGGATACTTTTATGTCAGCAACAGAAGCCCAAGCTCATGGAATTGTTGATTTTGTAGCGGTTGGATAAAAAATAGCAGTGATTTCGTGCAAATATACGATTTAAGATTTTATCTTCTTACTTCTTAATTACTTAATTAAGGGTTTAATATTCTATTAATATATTGAAATCGAATAAATTCATAATCATCCGGTTAGGATCAATCTAAACCAGCCCATAATGTATAATTCAGCATGCCAACTATTAAACAACTTATTAGAAACCCAAGACAGCCAATCAGAAACGTCACGAAATCCCCCGCTCTTGGGGGATGCCCTCAGCGTCGAGGAACATGTACGAGGGTGTATGTGCGACTCGTTTAAATCATGGGCTGAGACAAAACAAAAGAAAAAACAATTTTTCCAGTATCAATGATCAGTACCGGTGAATCGGATAGAATGGAAGAACTCCATTCACGATCTAAAAAAGATGGATCTATCATATCTTTCTATTGTGTATGAAATTTATGGTTTCAATTGGTGCAAATTAAATCACCTGAATTTTCAATTTAAGATGAGAAAGAATTCCCCATTGGTAACAAATAGTTACCCATTAAGCGGGGGAAATCCTATTTAAAAAAGTAGAAATATTATGTTTAGAAGAACGGACTCACAAGGTCAGCTACCCAACCAATCTTCATAATTAAATACCGTTACTGTATAAGGTATATCTCATTATGAAAGACCCATTACTGGAAAATTCATGGGTAGAGCCAAAGAGTGGTAACTGTACAAGTTACCAATAAAATGAAGGAAAGGGCTCCGGTGTATAGAGAAGACCTCACCGTTTAAGAAGTAACCATAGAGACGATGGAACCCACAATTTCTTTAGCTATTTCTATTTTTATTTTTCCAATGCCTAGAAAAAAGGAAAAAAGCGTGGTAGGGAAGGTTATAGTAGCAAAAGCCATTGGAATTTTTATTTTATAAATTGGAAGAATCCGTTTTGTTATTAATAGACCAGGAAGGGGGAAAAGAATAACTGAAAGAAAGGAAATCAATTAGTTATTCATTAAAGTTTCATTTACTCAATGACCAGAATTAGACGAGGATATATAGCTCGAAGACGTAGAACAAAAATGCGTTTATTTGCATCAAGTTTTCGCGGGGCTCATTCAAGACTTACTCGAACAATTATTCAACAGAAAATAAGAGCTTTGGTTTCGGCGCATCGTGATAGAGATAGGAAAAAAAGGGATTTTCGTCGTTTGTGGATCACTCGAATAAATGCAGTAATTCGCGGGGCGGGGGCATCCTATATTTATAGTAGATTAATACACAATCTGTATAAGGGGCAGTTGCTTCTTAATCGTAAAATCCTTGCACAAATGGCTATATCAAATAGGAATTGTCTTTATATGATTTCCAACGAGATCATAAAATAAGGGGATTGGAAGGAATCCGCCAAACTTTTTGAAATGGAATTCTCTGGAGAATGAACTCCGGGAAGGTAGAGTAGAAATTAGTATGATAAAATCTGATAATATGATAAAGTCGTCAAAATGAGCGAACACGCCCGATAAAAAAATTTATTCCTCTTACCCGATTCTTTTTTTTCTTACGACACGAATGATTCTCGGATTTTTTGAACAAAACGTCCATCTGTTTTTGAGTTCGGATTAGAATTTTGATTCAATTGAAAAGTAAGCCTATTTTTTTCTGTTCCTAAAACCAGGAGTTCTGGTGGTTGACTCCCTTCTTTCAAATTGTTTCTCATTATTAAGAAAAGGTAACGAAGATAAAATACGAGCTTGTTTTATAGCAATAGTAATTAATCGTTGTTCTTTTAAGGTTAATCTATTCACCCGTCTAGATAATATTTTTCCTTGTTCACTAATAAATCGACTAATTAAACTCATGTTTCTATAATCAATTCGATCCCCCGATTGGATCGGGGGCAAACGCCTACGAAAAGATCGCTTGGATTTAAGAAAGAGTCGCTTGGATTTATCCATAATTTGTTTATTCCTTATCCCTAAAATACTATTTCGATCAAATCAAAAAAAAAATTATAGAAGAAATTCATAGGATTGGGTTTGTCTATATTTATTTAGTTGTTTTTATTTCAATATATGAAATAATAGAAATATATATCTAAATTTTTTTCATGTTCCTTGAAAGGGTGACACCCAAGCACTCGGTTCGATCTATATCTATTTCTTTATCTCCCCATGAATTGTATGTTTGAAACAATACGGACAGAATTTTCTCAATTCCAATCGACTAGGTGTATTGTGTCGATTCTTTTGAGTAATATATCTGGAAATACCCGTTGATTCCTTATTAACACCGTTTCGAACACAACCGGTACATTCCAAAATAACCCTTACTCGAACGTCTTTACCCTTGGCCATGAACCTCCTTTGGGTTTTTGATTCACCCAACGTTTCTATTTTCCGATCCGACGCAAATAAGAAGAAAGGAAAAGGGACGAAAAAATAGAAGTGGCTAACAACTCAAAATCAAATTATGAAATAAAGATTTTGTTGCAATTAATATAGTAAATAATAAGTAATACAACAATTTCGAAAGCGATTTCTAATCGCAGTACAGTATTTCATTTAAGTATCTTGTATTGCATGATACTCTTATTCTAGTCACATTTCCCTTTTGTTTTCTTTTAACTCTATTATTAATTTGATTCTTAATTTAATTGGAGCCTTAACCCGAATTTAACTGAGGTTGAATCCACTTTTTTCTTTCTCTTTACCCCCGTATTCAATCTATCTAATTCGAAAAAAAAAAGACGGGAAAGAGGGATTAGTCACAAATATTTGACTCTATTTCTAATCTTCTTCACCCCTTTCCATATCAATAACTAGAATGAAAAAAAAGGAAATGTCAACGCATCTGGGAAGAAACGATTGATTTCTATCAATAAACCCGCTAAAGACCCGAACCAGAGAGTACTTAGTACCGGTGCCACGGAAAGATATGTTTTAAAATCTCGCATTGAGAATCCTCCTTCTTTTTTTTATATTCCATATTGTAATACATTATGGTAAGAGATGTATATGTAGTTAAAGACCACTTGTATTTGTGTGTGGAATCCCCAATTCAACTTGACATGTGCAATGATTCGGTAGAGAAGATTTTCTTTTTCTTAAAGCAAAAAAACGGGTCCCTTTGCGCCTGAGAATTCCCGAGAAAAATATTAATTTATTATTATATGTTATATGATATGAGACCAAGAGGAAGAAATGGCAAGATACATTTTGCATAGAAAGGAAGGAAATGGAAATAAAATAAGGATGTGGAAAACAAGACGGGGATTTTCTACAATGATACTGTAGACCAGTTGAAAGGGATGTAGCGCAGCTTGGTAGCGCGTTTGTTTTGGGTACAAAATGTCACGGGTTCAAATCCTGTCATCCCTACCTATTATTGCTCCTCGAAGCAGTAACCAGAGATACATTTTAGAGCGATTCAATTTGGACATACATAATACATAATTTTCAATTTTATGATAGTATACATATGCAAGAAGTATTTATTGGGGTTGAATTTTTTTGGGGGGTTCTATACTATATAAAAAAAAGAATCCCCTTCTTTACAGTCTTTTCCGTTGTGGTAAGAAAGCGCTCTTAGTTCAGTTCGGTAGAACGTGGGTCTCCAAAACCCAATGTCGTAGGTTCAAATCCTACAGAGCGTGATTCTGCTCTTGTCTTGTTAGATCGAAAATTCCACTGAACTGAAATACAGCAATCTGAATTTGACCTTTGACCCCCCCCCCAAAAAAAATGAAATTAAAGAAGGGAGGAGGTCAGTTAAAAAAAGAGATGTGAATTAATATTAATCAAAGGTCCAACTGATCACCACGCCTGTATTGTAAATATGCGGTTACGAATAATCCAGCCAAAGTAATAGGAATTAGACCTAAGACAATTCCAAATAGAAAAACTTCAATCATTTCAATTTAATTTATTTGAAAAGGGAAAAGGGGAGGTAATATCTATCCCGAAATATTACTATTAATTCGTATTGCTTAGGAATCTCAATTCCCAATAATTGGTAATTAACACGGTAAGGAACTACCAAATATATGGAATACCACAGAAGGATTTCTTTTTATGAATTATTCATTCAATTAATTTCAAATAAGTCCTATCTTACTCAGACCAATAAATAGAGCCGAGGTTAGAGTTAAAGCCGCTAGTAAAAAACCGAAATAACTAGTTATAGTAGGCATGGAGGAGCTAAAGGAAATCTGTTCTTTTTATACATATGTTTAGAAAGCACTTTCCGAAGTTTCCACT